GCTGACGTAGCTTAAACTAAAGCATAACACTGAAGATGTTAAAATGAGCCCTAGAAAGCTCCGCAAGCACAAAAGCTTGGTCCTGACTTTACTATCAACTTTAGCTATACTTACACATGCAAGTATCCGCACCCCTGTGAGAATGCCCTAATAGCTCCCTGCCCGGGAACAAGGAGCTGGTATCAGGCACAACAACCCACACAGCCCACGACACCTTGCTTTGCCACACCCTCAAGGGAACTCAGCAGTGATAAACATTAAGCCATAAGTGAAAACTTGACTTAGTTAAAGCTAAGAGGGCCGGTTAAACTCGTGCCAGCCACCGCGGTTATACGAGAGACCCGAGTCGATAGTCAACGGCGTAAAGAGTGGTTATACAAGATATTACTAGTAAAGCCAAACACCTTCAAAGCTGTTATACGCACTCGAACATAAGAAGCCCGCCCACGAAAGTGGCTTTATGACCTTGAATCCACGAAAGCTATGACACAAACTGGGATTAGATACCCCACTATGCTTAGCCCTAAACATTGACAACAGCACACACTCGTTGTCCGCCTGGGAACTACGAGCCTCAGCTTAAAACCCAAAGGACTTGGCGGTGCTTTAGACCCCCCTAGAGGAGCCTGTTCTAGAACCGATAACCCCCGTTCAACCTCACCCTTCTTTGTTTTCCCCGCCTATATACCGCCGTCGTCAGCCTACCCTATGAGGGACTAATAGTAAGCAAAACCGGTACAACCCTAAACGCCAGGTCGAGGTGTAGCGTATAAAAGGGAAAGAAATGGGCTACATTCTCTATACTAGAGAAAACGAATGATATACTGAAACACATATCTGAAGGAGGATTTAGCAGTAAGCAGGAAATAGAGTGTCCCGCTGAAACCGGCCCTGAAGCGCGCACACACCGCCCGTCACTCTCCCCAAACAATTAAATCCAATTAAATAAAAAACCATCACAGTAAAGGGGAGGCAAGTCGTAACATGGTAAGTGTACCGGAAGGTGTACTTGGAAAAACCAGGGCATAGCTAAGACAGAAAAGCATCTCCCTTACACCGAGTAGTCATCCGTGCAAATCGGATTACCCTGACGCCCACTAGCTAGCCACCCCCTCCAAAAACAACAAATCCCCATCAATACCCCCAAACCCCTTAAATAATACTAAACAAACCATTTTTCCTCCCAAGTATGGGCGACAGAAAAGGAACCACCCGCGCCATAGAGAAAGTACCGCAAGGGAACGCTGAAAGAGAAATGAAATAACCCAGTAAAGCCAAAAAAAGCAGAGATCTAACCTCGTACCTTTTGCATCATGATTTAGCTAGAAAACTCCAAGCAAAGAGCACTTTAGTTTGACTCCCCGAAACTACGTGAGCTACTCCAAGACAGCCTAACAACTAGGGCAAACCCGTCTCTGTGGCAAAAGAGTGGGAAGAGCTTTGAGTAGAGGTGATAAACCTACCGAACCTAGTTATAGCTGGTTGCCTGAGAAATGAATAGAAGTTCAGCCTCTCAGATTCTCAATTCACCCCATTTCCATTACACCCTGACACCAAGAGAATTATACGAAAGAGTTAGTCAAAGGGGGTACAGCCCCTTTGACACAAGACACAACTTTTCTAGAAGGATAAAGATCATACTTATACACAAGGTAAAATGCTTCGGTGGGCCTAAAACCAGCCATCCCTGTAGAATGCGTTATAGCTCAAACATACCTGTCACCTTTAATCCTGATAAACACATCTTAATCCCCTAAACCCTACCAGGCCATCCCATGCAAACATGGGAGCGACCATGCTAATATGAGTAATAAGAGAATACCCACTCTCTCCTCGCACAAGTGTAACTCGGAACGGACCCCCCACCGAACCTTAACGACCCCAAACAAAGAGGGCCATGAACAACTAAACCCGCCAACTAGAAAAACACTCAACTACCTAATCGTTAACCCTACACTGGTGTGCACTAAAGGATAGACTAAAAGAAAAAGAAGGAACTCGGCAAACACATGCAAGCCTCGCCTGTTTACCAAAAACATCGCCTCTTGCAAACCAATGAATAAGAGGTCCTGCCTGCCCTGTGACCACAAGTTTAACGGCCGCGGTATTTTGACCGTGCAAAGGTAGCACAATCACTTGTCTTTTAAATGAAGACCCGTATGAATGGCAAGACGAAGGCTTAACTGTCTCCTTTTTCAAGTCAATGAAATTGATCTTCCCGTGCAGAAGCGGGAATCTTCACATAAGACGAGAAGACCCTATGGAGCTTTAGACACCAGGGCAGACCATGTCATAATAACCCTAAATAAAGAACTGAACTAAATGGATCCTGTCCCAATGTCTTTGGTTGGGGCGACCACGGGGAAATACAAAACCCCCACGTGGAACGAGAGCACTCCTTGCTCCCACAACTAAGAGCTCCCACTCTAATAAACAGAATTTCTGACCAACTGATCCGGCAATGCCGACCAACGAACCCAGTTACCCTAGGGATAACAGCGCAATCCTCTTTTAGAGCCCATATCGACAAGAGGGTTTACGACCTCGATGTTGGATCAGGACATCCTAATGGTGCAACCGCTATTAAGGGTTCGTTTGTTCAACGATTAAAGTCCTACGTGATCTGAGTTCAGACCGGAGTAATCCAGGTCAGTTTCTATCTATGCTATGATCTTTTCTAGTACGAAAGGACCGAAAAGAAAGGACCCATGCTTCAAGTACGCCCTACCCTCACCTAATGTAACCAACTAAAACAGATAAGAGGACATATACTCCTACACCTAAGAAAATGGTATGTTGAGGTGGCAGAGCCCGGCAATTGCAAAAGACCTAAGCCCTTTCTACAGAGGTTCAAATCCTCTCCTTAACTATGATACACACTCTCACGACACATATTATTAATCCACTAACTCTTATCATCCCTATTCTGCTAGCCGTTGCTTTCCTTACTCTCCTTGAACGAAAAGTACTTGGCTACATACAATTACGAAAAGGCCCTAACATTGTAGGACCATGCGGCCTCCTTCAACCCATCGCTGATGGTATTAAACTCTTCATTAAAGAACCAGTACGACCATCCACCTCCTCCCCCATCTTATTTGTTCTCACCCCTATATTAGCCCTTACACTAGCTCTCACTCTCTGAATACCAATACCACTTCCCTACCCCATCATCGACCTTAACCTTAGTATTTTGTTTATCCTAGCTTTGTCAAGCCTTGCCGTCTATTCCATCCTCGGGTCAGGCTGAGCATCCAACTCAAAATATGCCCTCATCGGGGCCCTCCGTGCCGTTGCCCAAACCATTTCATATGAAGTTAGCCTAGGACTAATTCTACTAAGCGCTGTTATCTTCACAGGAGGCTTTACACTCCAAACCTTTAACGTAGCCCAAGAAAGCATCTGACTCATTTTCCCAACCTATCCATTAGCCTCAATATGATATATTTCCACCCTAGCAGAAACCAACCGGGCCCCATTTGACCTTACTGAAGGGGAATCAGAACTAGTCTCAGGTTTTAATGTAGAATATGCAGGAGGACCATTCGCCCTCTTTTTCCTAGCAGAGTACGCCAACATCCTACTCATAAATACACTTTCCGCCACTCTATTCCTAGGCGCCTCCCACATCCCTTCAATCCCGGAACTAACCACTATAAATTTAATAACCAAAGCAGCCCTCCTATCTATGCTATTCTTATGAATTCGAGCCTCCTACCCACGACTACGATATGACCAACTCATACACCTGGTCTGAAAAAATTTTCTCCCACTAACACTTGCTTTTATCATCTGACACCTGGCCCTCCCCATCGCATTTGCAAGCCTACCCCCTCAACTATAGCCCAGGAGTTGTGCCTGAAATAAAGGACCACTTTGATAGAGTGAACTATGAAGGTTAAACTCCCTCCAACTCCTTAGAAAGAAGGGACTCGAACCCTACCAGGGGAGATCAAAACTCCCAGTGCTTCCACTACACTACTTCCTAGTAAAGTCAGCTAATTAAGCTCTTGGGCCCATACCCCAAAAATGTTGGTTAAACCCCTTCCTTTATTAATGATACCCCTCCTAGCAACCTCTTTAATGCTAGCCCTTGGTCTCGGTACTACAATCACCTTCGCAAGCTCCCACTGATTCCTAGCCTGAATAGGCCTTGAAATTAATACCCTCGCCATCCTCCCACTAATAACTTACTATCACAACCCCCGAGCGGTTGAAGCAACCCTAAAATACTTTATTACACAAGCAGCCGCAGCTTCAACCCTACTCTTTGCTACCACAACAAACGCCTGATTAAGTGGACAATGAGACATCCAACATATAACACACCCCCTCCCCCTCACCTTATTCACCCTTGCTCTCGCCCTAAAAATTGGTCTAGCCCCACTCCACATCTGACTCCCTGAAGTCCTTCAAGGCCTAAACCTTGGCACAGGGATTATTCTTTCAACCTGACAAAAACTCGCCCCATTTGCTCTCCTCCTACAAATTCACCCCCCCAACTCAACCCTACTCATCATACTAGGCCTAACATCAGCCCTTGTGGGCGGCTGGGGTGGACTTAATCAAACCCAACTACGAAAAATCTTAGCCTATTCCTCAATCGCCCACCTCGGTTGAATAATTTTAATCCTACAATTTTCCCCCACACTCACACTCCTCTCCCTTCTCATGTACATTACCATAACCTCATCAACATTCCTTGTATTTATACTATACAACACAACCAACATCAATGCACTAGCCACCTCCTGAACTAAAATCCCTACACTAACTGCCCTTATACCACTACTCCTTCTCTCACTAGGAGGCCTTCCACCACTCTCAGGATTTATACCAAAATGACTAATCCTGCAAGAACTAACTAAACAAGACCTAGCCTTAACTGCCACCCTAGCCGCACTCTCCGCACTCCTTAGCTTATACTTTTATCTCCGCCTATCCTACGCTATGTCCCTAACAATATTTCCCAACAACCCAACAGGAACATTACCTTGACGTTTACAGCTACCCCAAATCACATTCCCACTCGCTCTACTAATTATAGCCTCCTTAATACTCCTCCCATTAACCCCCACCATTATAACCCTATTAATTTGTTAAGAGACTTAGGATAGCATACAGACCAAGAGCCTTCAAAGCCCTTAGCGGGAGTGAAAATCTCCCAGTCCCTGTAAGACTTGCGGGATACTAACCCACATCACCTGTATGCAAAACAGACACTTTAATTAAGCTAAAGCCTTACCTAGACAGGCAGGCCTCGATCCTACAAACTCTTAGTTAACAGCTAAGCGCCCAAACCAGCGAGCATCCATCTAACTTTCCCCGCCTAGTATAAACAAATAGGCGGGGAAAGCCCCGGCAGACGATTTACCTGCTTCTTCAGATTTGCAATCTGATATGAATACACCTCAGGGCTTGGTAAAAAGAGGAGTTCAACCTCTGTCTATGGGGCTACAAACCACCGCTTAACACTCAGCCATCTTACCTATGGCAATCACACGCTGATTTTTCTCCACTAACCACAAAGACATTGGCACCCTTTACCTAGTTTTCGGTGCATGAGCCGGAATAGTAGGCACAGCCTTAAGCCTCCTAATCCGGGCGGAACTCAGCCAACCCGGCTCACTCCTAGGAGATGACCAAATTTTTAATGTAATTGTTACAGCACATGCCTTCGTCATAATCTTCTTTATAGTAATACCTGTAATAATTGGAGGATTTGGGAACTGGCTTGTACCTCTAATAATTGGAGCCCCTGACATAGCATTTCCCCGAATAAACAACATAAGCTTCTGACTCCTTCCTCCTTCTTTTTTACTACTCCTGACCTCTTCAGGGGTAGAGGCAGGTGCTGGAACAGGATGAACCGTTTATCCCCCTCTTGCTGGAAATCTCGCACACGCAGGAGCTTCTGTGGACCTAGCCATTTTTTCCCTCCACCTGGCAGGTGTTTCATCAATTCTTGGGGCCATCAACTTTATTACAACTATTATTAATATAAAACCCCCAGCCATCTCCCAATACCAAACACCTCTGTTCGTATGGGCCGTTCTTATTACAGCAGTCCTCCTACTTCTCTCGCTACCAGTATTAGCTGCTGGTATTACAATACTTTTAACAGACCGTAACCTAAATACAACTTTCTTCGACCCTGCAGGAGGGGGAGACCCAATTCTCTATCAACACCTTTTCTGGTTCTTTGGTCACCCAGAAGTCTATATTTTAATCCTTCCAGGGTTTGGTATAGTTTCACACATTGTTGCATATTATGCTGGTAAAAAAGAACCCTTCGGTTATATAGGTATAGTATGGGCCATAATAGCCATTGGCCTATTAGGATTTATTGTCTGAGCCCACCACATATTTACAGTTGGTATGGACGTGGACACACGAGCTTACTTCACATCCGCCACAATAATTATTGCTATTCCAACCGGGGTAAAAGTCTTTAGCTGACTCGCCACTCTTCACGGGGGCACCCTTAAATGAGAAGCTCCCCTTTTATGAGCACTCGGCTTTATCTTTTTATTTACAGTAGGAGGCCTAACAGGAATCGTACTAGCCAACTCCTCACTAGATATTGTTCTCCATGATACCTACTATGTAGTCGCTCACTTCCACTATGTCCTTTCAATAGGAGCAGTATTTGCCATCATGGGCGGCTTTGTTCATTGATTCCCCTTATTTACTGGATATACTCTTCACAGCACTTGAGCAAAAACCCACTTTGCAATCATATTTACAGGAGTGAACCTCACCTTCTTCCCCCAGCACTTCCTCGGGCTCGCAGGAATACCTCGCCGATACTCAGACTATCCAGATGCATACGCCTTATGAAATACCATCTCCTCCCTGGGTTCCTTAATTTCCCTTGTAGCTGTAATTCTCCTTTTATTTATTATCTGAGAAGCTTTCGCTGCCAAACGGGAAGTACTTGAAGTACGCTATACAACCACCAACGTGGAATGACTTCACGGCTGCCCTCCTCCATACCATACCTTTGAAGAACCCCCTTTCGTACAAATCCAGTATACTCGTACGAGAAAGGGAGGAATTGAACCCCCGTAAATTGGTTTCAAGCCAATCACATAACCATTCTGCCACTTTCTTTATAAGACACTAGTAAAGTACTTACACTGCCTTGTCAAGACAGTATCGTGGGTTAAACCCCCACGTGTCTTATATACTAATGGCACATCCCGCCCAACTAGGATTTCAAGATGCAACTTCCCCCCTTATAGAAGAACTTCTTCACTTTCATGACCACGCCCTAATAATTGTTCTACTTATTAGCGTATTAGTACTTTACATTATTGTATGTATAATTTCTACTAAACTATCAGATAAGCTTATTCTTGACTCCCAAGAAATTGAAATTATCTGAACTGTACTTCCTGCAATTACCCTAATCCTAATTGCCCTCCCATCCCTTCGAATTCTTTACCTAATGGACGAAATCAACGACCCACACCTAACAATTAAAGCCATAGGCCATCAATGATATTGGTCTTACGAATATACCGACTACGAGGACCTCGGCTTTGACTCATATATAATCCCCACACAAGACCTCAACCCCGGACAATTCCGCCTACTAGAAACAGACCATCGAATGGTTATTCCAGTCGAATCCCCCGTCCGAGTTTTAATTTCTGCTGAAGATGTACTTCACTCATGAGCAGTCCCAACCATGGGCATTAAAATAGACGCAGTCCCTGGCCGACTTAACCAAACAGCCTTCATTACAGCTCGCCCCGGAGTCTACTATGGGCAATGTTCCGAAATCTGTGGAGCCAACCACAGCTTCATGCCTATCGTAGTTGAAGCAGTTCCCCTAAACCACTTCGAGACCTGAACAACCCTAATACTTGAAGAGACCTCGTTAAGAAGCTAAATAGGGTGTAGCATCAGCCTTTTAAGCTGAAAACTGGTGACCCCCAATCACCCTTAGCGACATGCCTCAATTAAACCCATCCCCCTGACTTGCTATTATAGTCTTTACTTGACTAATATTTTTAATTATTATTCCACCAAAAATTATAACCCATATTTTTCCAAACGAACCTACCCCTCAAACCACAAAAAAATCAAAAACAGAAACCTGAAACTGACCATGACTGTAAGCCTTTTCGACCAATTTTCATCCCCAATTTACCTGGGAATCCCACTGCTAGCCCTCGCCCTCACACTACCTTGAATCCTCTACCCCTCCCCCTCCACCCGATGACTTAACAACCGCTTATTGGTCCTCCAAAGCTGATTTATTAATCGATTTACACAACAAATTCTTCTACCTTTAAATATTAACGGACACAAATGAGCACTAATCTTAACCTCACTTATAATTTTTATTATTACCCTAAATATGCTAGGCCTTCTCCCATATACCTTCACCCCAACCACACAACTATCCCTCAACCTAGGTATGGCAGTTCCCCTTTGATTAGCTACAGTCCTACTTGGCTTACGAAACCAGCCAACCACCGCCCTAGGACATCTCCTGCCAGAAGGCACACCCACACCACTCATTCCTGTCCTAATTATTATCGAAACAATCAGCTTACTTATCCGCCCCCTAGCCCTCGGTGTACGATTAACTGCCAACCTAACAGCAGGCCACCTCTTAATACAACTCACTTCCTCAGCAGCCTTCGTGCTCCTATCAACAATAACCTCATTAGCAACCCTCACAATAATTTTATTATTCCTATTAACCCTCTTAGAAGTGGCCGTAGCAATAATTCAAGCTTATGTGTTTGTCCTACTCTTAAGCCTATATCTACAAGAAAATGTCTAATGGCCCATCAAGCACATGCATATCACATAGTAGACCCCAGCCCCTGACCACTAACAGGCGCCATCGCCGCCCTACTTTTAACATCAGGCCTTGCAGTCTGATTCCATTTCCACTCTACGATTCTTCTCTCCCTAGGCCTCATTCTCCTACTACTGACAATATATCAGTGATGACGAGATATTATCCGAGAAAGCACATTCCAAGGACACCACACACCCCCTGTCCAAAAAGGCCTTCGATTCGGCATAATTCTATTTATTACATCAGAAGTCTTCTTTTTTTTAGGATTTTTCTGAGCTTTTTACCACTCAAGCCTTGCCCCAACACCCGAACTAGGTGGTTGCTGACCACCAACTGGCATTACTACCCTAGACCCATTCGAAGTCCCCCTGCTCAACACTGCTGTACTCCTAGCCTCCGGAGTGACAGTCACCTGAGCTCATCACAGCATTATAGATGGTGAACGAAAACAAGCCCTACACTCTCTAACACTCACCATTATTCTTGGATTTTACTTCACCCTCCTGCAAGCTATAGAATACTATGAAGCCCCATTTACCATCGCAGATGGAGTTTATGGCTCCACATTCTTTGTAGCCACAGGCTTTCACGGCCTACACGTAATTATTGGTTCTACATTTCTCGCCATCTGCCTGCTTCGTCAAACCCACTATCACTTCACATCAGAACACCACTTCGGATTCGAAGCAGCCGCCTGATACTGACATTTCGTAGACGTCGTCTGATTATTCCTCTATATCTCCATCTACTGATGAGGCTCATAATCTTTTTAGTATAAAGTTAGTATCAGTGATTTCCAATCACCAGGCCTTGGTTAAAATCCAAGAAAAGATAATGAACTTAATTATAACCATTTTAATTATTACCGCCCTACTTTCTACCATCTTAGCCATCGTATCATTCTGACTACCTCAAATAAGCCCCGACCACGAAAAACTCTCCCCCTATGAATGCGGCTTTGACCCCCTGGGCACCGCCCGATTACCCTTCTCCCTACGATTTTTTCTCATCGCCATCCTATTTCTTCTATTTGATCTAGAAATTGCCCTCCTACTGCCCCTTCCCTGAGGAGACCAATTAACCTCTCCCCTTATAACCTTTTTCTGAGCCACAGCTGTACTAGCCTTACTTACCCTGGGATTAATTTATGAATGATTGCAAGGAGGCTTAGAATGAGCTGAATAGGTAATTAGTTTAAGAAAAACACTTGATTTCGGCTCAAAAACTTGTGGTTAAATTCCACAATCACCTAATGACCCCCGTCCACTTCGCTTTCTCCTCAGCCTTCATCCTAGGACTAACCGGCCTAGCATTCCACCGAACCCACCTTCTCTCCGCCTTACTATGCTTAGAGGGCATAATACTCTCCCTCTTCATTGCCTTATCTCTATGAACCCTTCAACTAGACTCCACCAACCTATCAACCTCCCCTATACTCCTCCTAGCATTTTCAGCCTGTGAAGCAAGCGCAGGCCTCGCATTATTAGTCGCCACCTCCCGAACACACGGCACTGACAATCTACAAAGTCTAAACCTACTACAATGCTAAAAATTCTTATCCCAACACTAATGCTTATCCCAACAACTTGATTAACACCCACTAAATGACTTTGACCTTCCACACTCATGCACAGCCTACTAATTGCACTCATCAGCCTCACCTGACTAAAAAACCTGTCAGAAACAGGCTGAACCTTTCTTAACCCTTATATAGCAACAGATTCTTTATCAACCCCCCTATTAGTACTTACCTGCTGACTCCTCCCCCTTATAATTCTTGCAAGCCAAAATCACACAGCCCTCGAACCCGTAAATCGCCAACGAGTATACATCACCCTCTTAACATCCCTACAAATCTTTCTCATCATAGCCTTCAGCGCTACCGAAATAATTATATTTTACGTAATATTTGAAGCCACATTAATCCCCACCCTACTTCTCATCACCCGCTGAGGTAATCAGGCAGAACGACTCAATGCAGGAACCTATTTTTTATTTTATACCTTAGCTGGATCACTCCCTCTGCTCGTTGCCCTCCTCCTCCTCCAAAACAGTGTTGGAACCCTCTCCCTTTTAACCCTGCAATTCTCTAACCCCCTCCATCTCATTACTTTCGCAGATAAACTTTGATGAACAGGATGCCTACTAGCATTTTTAGTAAAAATACCACTCTACGGCGTACACCTCTGACTACCCAAAGCCCATGTTGAAGCCCCAATTGCAGGCTCAATAATCCTTGCTGCTGTCCTTCTAAAACTTGGAGGCTATGGCATAATACGAATTCTCCCCATATTAGAACCCCTTACCAAAGAATTAAGCTACCCGTTTATCACCTTTGCACTTTGAGGTGTAATTATGACTAGCTCAATCTGCTTACGACAGACAGACCTAAAATCCCTCATTGCCTACTCGTCCGTGGGCCACATGGGCCTGGTAGTGAGCGGAATTCTCATCCAAACCCCCTGAGGCTTCACCGGAGCCCTCATTTTAATAATCGCACATGGTCTCACCTCCTCCGCCCTATTCTGTTTAGCCAACACAAACTATGAACGAACTCACAGCCGAACAATAATTCTTGCCCGAGGACTACAAATAGCCCTGCCCCTAATAACAACCTGATGATTCATTGCTACACTCGCCAACCTAGCTCTCCCCCCGCTCCCCAATCTTATAGGAGAATTAATAATTATTACTTCCCTATTTAACTGATCTTGATTAACTATTACCTTAACAGGGGCCGGGGCCCTCACTACCGCGGGTTATTCCCTCTACATATTCTTAATAACCCAACGAGGCCCCCTTCCAACACACATCACTACCATCGAACCATCCCACTCTCGAGAACACCTTTTATTAACCCTCCACTTACTCCCATTAATTCTTTTAGTCTTTAAAACAGAATTAATCTGAGGCTGAGCCGCCTGTAGACGTAGTTTAACAAAAACATTAGATTGTGATTCTAAAAATAGAGGTTAAAACCCCCTCATCCACCGAGAGAGGCTCGCTAGCAACGAAGACTGCTAATCTTCATCACCCTGGTTGAACCCCTGGGCTCACTCGCATTATTGCTTCTAAAGGATAACAGCCCATCCATTGGTCTTAGGAACCAAAAATTCTTGGTGCAAATCCAAGTAGCAGCTATGTACACTACCTCACTAGTAATAGCCTCAACCCTAATCATTATTTTTTTACTCTTAATATACCCTGTACTTACAACCCTCAACCCCTCCCCTCAAAACACCGACTGACCCCTCTCCCGGGTCAAAACAGCAGTAAAACTAGCCTTCTTCACAAGCCTTCTCCCCCTCTCCCTATTCCTCAACGAAGGCGCAGAAACAATTATTACCAATTGAAATTGAATAAATACTATAACCTTTGACATCAACATTAGCTTTAAATTTGACCTTTATTCAATTGTCTTCACCCCCATCGCCCTCTACGTCACTTGATCCATTCTTGAATTCGCATCCTGATATATATACTCAGACCCCCTTATAAACCGATTCTTTAAATATCTACTTATCTTCCTCATCGCCATAATTATCCTTGTAACAGCAAACAATATATTTCAACTTTTTATCGGCTGAGAGGGCGTAGGGATTATATCCTTCCTTTTAATCGGCTGATGGTACAGCCGAACAGATGCAAACACAGCAGCCCTACAAGCCGTCCTCTACAACCGAGTCGGGGATATCGGCCTGATATTCGCCATAGCATGAATAGCCACCAACCTCAACTCCTGAGAAATACAACAAATATTTATAACAACTAAAAACCAAGACCTCACATTTCCCCTTCTAGGGTTAATTCTTGCCGCAACCGGCAAATCCGCCCAATTCGGACTACACCCGTGGCTTCCCTCAGCCATAGAGGGTCCAACACCGGTCTCCGCCCTATTACACTCTAGCACCATGGTTGTTGCTGGTATTTTCCTCCTTATCCGAATAAGTCCTCTCATAGAAAATAATCAAATATCCTTAACCATTTGCTTATGCCTAGGAGCCCTAACCACCCTATTTACCGCCACCTGTGCCCTCACCCAAAATGATATTAAAAAAATCATTGCCTTCTCTACATCAAGTCAACTAGGACTAATAATAGTAACCATCGGACTTAATCAACCCCAACTTGCCTTCCTCCATATCTGCACCCACGCATTTTTCAAAGCAATATTATTCCTTTGTTCCGGCTCAATTATCCACAATCTTAATGATGAGCAAGACATCCGAAAAATAGGGGGCATACACCACCTTACACCCTTCACCTCCTCCTGCCTTACCATTGGAAGCCTAGCCCTCACAGGCACCCCCTTCCTAGCAGGCTTCTTCTCCAAAGACGCTATCATCGAAGCACTAAACACATCCCATCTCAACGCCTGAGCCCTCACCCTCACCCTACTAGCCACCTCTTTCACAGCCATCTACAGCCTCCGAGTAGTTTTCTTTGTATCCATAGGATACCCCCGATTCAATACACTCTCCCCCATCAATGAAAACAACCCCACAATCATTAACCCCCTCAAACGCCTCGCCTGAGGAAGTATTATAGCTGGCCTTCTAATTACCTCTAACATGAGCCCTATAAAAACACCAATTATAACTATACCCCTACCCCTAAAACTAGCTGCCCTTACCATTACCATTGTTGGCTTCCTTTTAGCACTAGAACTTGCCTCCCTGACGAATAAACAATTCAAACCGACCCCAAAATTAACAATTCACCACTTCTCCAACATGCTTGGCTTCTTCCCAACCATTATTCACCGTACATTACCCAAACTCAACCTCACCCTAGGCCAAACAATCGCCAGCCAAATAATCGATTTAACTTGATTAGAAAAAACAGGCCCCAAAGCCCTAGCATCTCTTAACTTACCCCTAATTACAACAACAAGCAATGCCCAACAAGGCATAACCAAGACATTCCTTGCCTTCTTCCTAATCACACTAGTTCTAATAATTTTATTACTCATTATTTAAACAGCCCGAAGAGCCCCTCGACTTAAACCCCGCGTTAACTCAAGAGCCACAAATAAAGTTAATAATAAAACCCAAGCACCAACCACCAGTATCCCCCCACCATCCCCGTACATCAATGCTACACCCCCAACATCCCCTCGCAACACAGACAAATCCTCAAACTCACCCACAGGCACTCAAGAAGCCTCATATCAACCCCCTCAAAAAAGACCAGACACCACCACCACCCCTACAACATACATAAAAATATATACTATAACAGGACCACTTCCCCAACTCTCCGGGTAAGGCTCCGCAGCAAGAGCTGCCGAATATGCAAACACCACTAACATCCCACCCAAGTAAATTAAAAACAAAACCAAAGACAAAAAATGACCCCCATGCCCTGCCAAAATACCACACCCTAAACCCGCCACCACAACTAGACCTAAAGCAGCAAAATAAGGCGAAGGATTTGAAGCAACCGCAACCACCCCTAACACTAACCCAAATAAAAACAAAGACATAACATAAGTCATAATTTCTGCCAGGACTCTAACCAGGACTAATGGCTTGAAAAACCACCGTTGTTCTTCAACTACAAAAACCTTAATGGCAAGCCTACGCAAAACCCACCCACTCATAAAAATCGCAAACAACGCACTAGTAGACCTCCCCGCCCCATCCAACATCTCAGCCTGATGAAACTTTGGCTCCATACTCGGCCTCTGTCTAGCCGCCCAAATCATCACAGGACTTTTCCTTGCTATACACTATACATCGGACATCTCCATAGCCTTCTCATCCGTTACACACATTTGCCGAGACGTAAACTACGGATGACTTATCCGAAATCTCCATGCCAATGGTGCTTCCCTCTTCTTCATCTGCCTTTATCTCCACATTGGCCGAGGAATTTACTATGGCTCCTACCTATATAAAGAAACATGAAACATTGGAGTCATCCTCTTCCTCCTAGTCATAATAACCGCCTTTGTTGGCTACGTACTTCCCTGAGGCCAAATATCATTCTGAGGGGCCACTGTCATTACAAACCTCCTATCCGCCGTACCATATGTAGGTAATACATTAGTACAATGAATCTGAGGCGGTTTTTCAGTAGACAATGCAACCCTTACCCGTTTCTTTACCTTCCACTTTCTTCTACCCTTCATCATTGCAGCCACAACCCTAATCCACCTACTTTTCCTCCACGAAACCGGCTCAAACAACCCACTAGGCCTAAACTCAGACGCAGATAAAATCCCATTCCACCCCTACTTCACCTACAAAGACCTCCTAGGCTTTGCAATTCTCATCATCTCCCTCACCTCCCTGACCCTCTTCTCCCCCAACCTCCTAGGCGACCCCGACAACTTCACCCCTGCAAACCCACTAGTCACCCCACCCCACATCAAACCAGAGTGATATTTCCTATTCGCCTACGCCATTCTTCGCTCAATTCCTAATAAACTAGGAGGAGTCCTGGCCCTCCTAGCCTCTATCCTAATTCTCATAGTAATCCCAATCCTTCATACATCTAAACAACGAGGCTTAATATTTCGACCTTTAACCCAACTCCTTTTCTGGACTCTCATTGCAAACGTATTCATCTTAACCTGAATTGGAGGTATGCCCGTAGAAAACCCCTTCATTACTATTGGACAAATTGCATCCGTACTATACTTTTCACTATTCCTTATCTTTCTTCCACTAACAGGTTGACTAGAAAATAAAATTCTTGAATGACAATGCATTAGTAGCTCAGTCTCAGAGCGCCGGTCTTGTAAACCGGATGCCGGGGGTTTAACTCCCCCCTACTGCTACCCTCAAAAAGAAGGGAATTCAACCCCCACCGCTAACTCCCAAAGCTAGTATTCTAAGCTAAACTACTTTTTGTAATATACATATATGTATATACACCATACATATATATTAACCATATCAATATTATTTGAGTACATACAATATGTATTATCCCCACAACTGGAGTCTTGACATTCATTTCATCAACAATCCAAAGCAAAAGTACATAAAGCATAATAGTAATATTATACAATATTTGTACAATCCATTATAATAGATTTAAATATTTAAACGATTCGTCCATAAGTTAAGTTATACCATGCATTCAACATCTCGTCAATACTCAAAATTTTAATGTAGTAAGAACCGACCATCAGTTGATTTCTTAATGCATACGTTTATTGAAGGTGAGGGACAACTATTGTGGGGGTCACACACAGTGAATTATTCCTGGCATTTGGTTCCTATTTCAGGGCCATTAATTGGTATCATTCCCTACACTTTTATCGACGCTTGCATAAGTTAATGGTGGTAATACATAAGCGGGAGCATCCCCCATGCCGAGCGTTCTTTCTAGAGGGTCACTGGTATTTTTTTTTTGGTTTCCTTTCACTTTGCATTTCACAGTGCACGCAAACAGAACACTAAGGTTGTACATTTTCCCTGCAGAAGTAATAAATGTGAATGGTGAATAGTCATTACTTAAGAATCACATACCTAGATATCAGGTGCATAATCTATGTCTTATTACCTGGAAGATATCTAAGTTATGCCCCCTGGGGGTTTTTGCGCGTTAAACCCCCCCTACCCCCCCAATACTCCTGAGATCACTAACACTCCTGTAAACCCCCCCGTAAACAGGAAAACCCCTAGTAGTATTATTTTAAACCCAAAACGCATCTATTTACATTATTAAAATGACGCTCAT